TAAATTCCCAATTCTTCCTTTTTTCTTTTTATCATTTTTAAACCTTTTTGGTACTAACGTAGCGGTAGAAAGAGTACCATGTTATGCTGTGCCTGGACTTCAAACAATTTATCTTTAACCATGTAAAAGACCTCAACATTATTGGTTGATAGAGAAGAGAATCAAAGTTCATTTACCAATTAGTTACGAAATGCTATGGTTCTTACATATGATTTCTGAATGAAATCCAATTCCGAAGTAATTCGTCGAGATTGTGCACCCTTTGTTCCTATTTATGCTATAAAAAATAATATAAAGAAAGTGCAGCCGGTGAAATCCAACCTATTCTTGAAATACACAACTCGCACACACTCCCTTTCCAAAAAAAATCAATACACCTAGCACTACGCTTAGATTTATTGGATTTGTTGCTAAAATATCGGTATTAAACTCGAAACTCCCAGCGGATGGCCAGTGCCCCACGGAAACAAAAGAATCGGTTATATTTTTCATATGCTCTCCCTTTATAGATAGGACTAAAAAAGAACAGAGTTCTTTTTGTATCACTCCGCTTATTATTCTTAATCTTAATGGAATTTGAGAATTCTCAAATTTATTAGTTATGGTTATGTTTTTATTCTTCTTTTTTTTTTTTTACATTTTTATTCTACTTAAACATTAAACAAAAGGATTTGCAAATAAAAGAGCTAATGCCACGACCAGTCCATAAATAGTTAAAGCTTCCATAAAAGCCAGACTCAGCAATAAAGTACCTCGTATTTTACCCTCTGCTTCTGGTTGTCTCGCAATACCTTCTACGGCTTGGCCCGCAGCAGTTCCTTGACCAACCCCAGGTCCGATAGAAGCAAGCCCTACAGCCAATCCAGCAGCAATAACGGAAGCAGCAGAAATAAGTGGATTCATGGTAAGTTCCTCGCACCAAAAAAAGAAATGATTAATGATACAACCAACCAATGAATTAGTACTTAATCTACTTCTTTTTCTACTTCTCAGGTCGAAGTAACTAAAAGCTCCAAATGGAATTCAGAATATTACTGAATTGTCAGAACTACTTCGAGATATCATTTTTCCTTTCTACCTTATGACCTTATGTAAATAGATATGTATATAGTTTTAGTAATTGCATTTCCTTGTTTATAAACTATTCTATTCTTTCTCTTTCATTCAATTCACAATCACAGACAAAATAGAAAAAGGACTAATATGGGAATCCATATAAATGCAGTGGACTAGAAAAAAAGAGATAGGGGTCATTACTATCTAACTAGTAAATAGCATATACTTTTATTCTTCCATAACGTAAATTACCTGCACTTTTTATTCTATTAAATTGTATTCTGGAACCATTATTCAAAACATACACAAAGATTGATACTCATAAGCATTACATATATGTAGTAAGATCCCCAACCCTTCTTTCTTTCTTGATATATACATAAATGTAGCTTTTTGCATTTTATTCTACAACTCAGTGGATTATATGGAACCCCCCGCATTGCTTTATTTGGGATAAGCTTCAAAAAAGACTAGACTATTTCAAAAGTTAGTCAATGATGACCCTCCATGGATTCACCTATATAAGCCGCAGCCAAAGTTGCAAAAATAAGAGCTTGAATACCGCTTGTAAATAATCCAAGAAACATGACAGGTATAGGAACTACTGAAGGCACTAAAGAAACAAGAACAACAACCACTAATTCATCAGCCAATATATTCCCAAAAAGTCGAAAACTAAGAGATAAAGGTTTGGTGAAATCTTCTAGAATATTAATTGGTAAAAGTATTGGAGTTGGTTGAATGTATTTCCCGAAATATCCCAATCCTTTTTTACTAAGACCCGCATAGAAATATGCCACTGACGTGGGTAAAGCTAAAGCAACAGTAGTATTTATATCATTCGTGGGCGCAGCTAACTCTCCATGAGGTAACTTTATGATTTTCCAAGGTAAAAGAGCGCCTGACCAGTTAGAAACAAAAATAAATAGGAACATCGTTCCTATAAAAGGAACCCAAGGACCATACTCCTCTCCAATCTGAGTTTTGCTCAAGTCTTGAACAAATTCAAGGACATATTCGAAGAAATTCTGACCGTCGGTCGGAATGGTTTGTGGATTCCGAACAGCTATGATGACTGAACCTAATAAGATAGCAATTACAACCCAAGAAGTGATAAGTACTTGGGCATGAATTTGTAAACCTCCTATTTGCCAATATAAATGTTGGCCTACTTCTACACCTGATATATCATATAACCCTTTGAGTGTTTTAATGGAACATGGTATAACATTCATATTGTCCTCTAACAGAAATCGAACTTCAAAAAAGTAATTATTTTGATTCAACCATTTCTTTCTCAATTCATCTATTTTCAATATTATTTGATAGTCAAAACATAGTTCAAACTCCAAAAGATGCAAACCAAAATAGTAACAATCAAAGAGAGTTCACCAAAAACAAACTAATCTTCTTCTTTATTCTTCTTAATGATAAGAGTAATGATAAGATAATCAACCCTTTTTTATATAACTTGAACGGCCCTCACAAATTGCAGATACTAATTTGGTAAGAATCAATCGAATCGAAGCTATAGCATCATCGTTGGCCGGAATAGAAATATCTGCAATATCTGGGTCACAATTTGTATCAATTAAACAAATCGTCGGAATACCCAAAAGGGAACATTCTCGAAGAACCGTATATTCTTCTTGCTGATCAACGATAATTACAATATCGGGCAATCCCGTCATATATTTGATCCCACCCAGATATGCTTGCAAGGTAGATAACTTTCTCTTCAACATTGCTGCATCTCCTTTGGGGAGACGATTGAATTTCCCCATCTTTTGTTCTGTTCTTAAGTCCCTGAACTTCTGAAGTCTTGTTTCTGTAGTATACCAATTCGTTAACATACCACCAAGCCATTTTTTATTAACATAATGACATCGAGCCCTTATTGCTGCTGATGCTACTAAATCCGCTGCTTTCTTTTTGGTGCCAACGATTAAGAATTTTTTTCCCCTACTTGCTGCATCAAAAACTAAATCGCAAGCTTCTGATAAAAAACGAGCAGTTATAGTAAGATTTGTAATATGAATACCCTTACGCTTTGCAGAGATGTAAGGAGCCATTCTAGGATTCCATTTATTAGTACCATGACCAAAATGAACTCCTGCTTCCATCATTTCTTCCAAATTGATGTTCCAATATCGTCTTCCCATTTTCCCACACTTTCTCTTTTTCTTTTTTTTTTTCAAAGAGATTCAGTACCCTATGAAATAAATAATTGTTCCGACGGAACCTTCTACCAGGATTGACCATTGATCTACGACCCAAACCATGAATTTCATTCTTAATTTTTTATTTCATTGATTACGAAATCCATAATTGGACCGGAGAGTTAAAGTAAAAAGAATGAACCTCTTGTTAAGAACTAGTAAATTACATTACGTAAATGATTGGTCTGATGTCTCATGGAAAGTGTTTGGTGCACAAGAACAAAATAATTCTCTATAGTATAACAAAATATCTCTCATTTCCAACTCGAATAGATCCTTCCTTTTCATTTTCAAATGAATGTTTTTGTCTTGCTTTGAACGATGTACTAATTTGTTGAATCCGGTACCAACCGGTATAATCCCCCCCAGAACAACGTTCTCTTTCAGGCCTTTCAACCAATCAATACGACCTCGTAGAGCAGCTTTTGCTAAAACTCGAGCAGTTTCTTGAAAACTCGCTTCGGATATGAAACTTTGAGTATTCAGAGATGACTTCGTTATTCCCAATAAGATTGACCGATAACAGATCGCTTCGTCCAAAACGCGCCCTGCTCGCTCTGCTCGCAACAATCCAATAAATTCCCCAGGTAAAAAAACATTAGACATTCCATCTTCTGAAACCAAAACTCTTGATGTTACTTGACGTACAATAATCTCTATATGTCTATTATGGATCTGTACCCCTTGGGATCGATAAACCTTTTGGATCTTATTAACCAAAGAGATACGACTTTGGGCTATGGTTAGTTCAGCTCCAATCAAGAATCCCCAAGGGATCCCAAGAATCCTTCGGATACGTTCGTCCCAACCTTCAACTCTTCTTTCGAGGTTCATCGATATTGAATCAATTGAACGAACTTCTAAGATTTGTTCCACTTTTGGAAGACCTTGCGTTATGTCACCAGATCTCGATTTTTCATATATAAATGTAATTAATGTGTCTCCTTCAGAAAAGATTTCTCCATAATGGCCATGGACAGTTGCTCCTGGAGTGACCAAATAGGGCTTAGATGATCTTATAACTAAAGAGTCAACATGAACAATGAAAATTTGACCAGATTTTTTTATGCGTGATCCATATTTCAATAAACATGCATTTTCACAAAGGAATTGTCCGAGGCTAATTATTGTCCATGCCTCTTCACAAGAATCGTGGTGGAGAAAACACCAATTCAAATGGAATGAATTCCAAATGATGTTACTGCATGGATCGGGATTATAAATCCTACTATTTTCATCTAGGAAACAGTATTGAAATGGAAGTACTTGAAGCACTTGGAAAGTCTGTTGAAAATTTTCAAGTAAAAAATATTTCTTTAAAAAGACTTGATTATAAGTTCTTAAATAGTAAGATGAACGAAGATTTACTATTTTAGGCACAATAGTACCTAAAGGACCCAACAAATCCCTAATTGGAGTCATGGGATCCGATCCTTTTGTCGCATTATTATATCTCGAAGTATTGAAGGGACCAATTCGAGAGCAATTGGATGATGACAAAATTATGAAAGATTGGCATTCCTTATTTCGATTCAACAACGTACCAAGAGTTCCCTTATGTTGGGGAAATGATTGAATCTTTGCCTTGGAATCAAAAGGATTTCTATAGATACGATCTAATTCATTATTGGAAATCAATCCTGAACCTGGCGTATCATACCTTTTTTCGGTATACGAAATAGTGGACTTTACTAACTCAATTCGGATGAAATAACGAAGCAGATC